AATGAAGTGCCTGATTAAAGGATTATCTTGATAGGGTAAATTAAGTAAAATTAACTTTTACCTTCATTATATTTAACAGAATTAAACTATTTCTAAAAGTTTCAAAAACTTTTGTGCATCTTACACCAAAATATATTATTATAAAAAGATAAGCTAATAAAGCTATTAGGTTCATACCCTAATTATAGAAGTTATAATCTTCTTCTTTTTAATGTTTTTAAATCCCTCTAAATTTTTATTTTTAATAACCTTAATTAGAGGAACTTTAATTTCAATTTCTTCTAATTCTTGAATAGGAGCGTGAATAGGTTTAGAAATTAATTTATTGTCATTTATTCCCTTAATGACTAATACAAATAATTTAATAGCCACAGAAGCTTCCCTTAAATATTTTTTAACCCAAGCTTTAGCCTCTTCAACCCTTTTATTTTCAGTTATTTTATTAAACCAAAATAATTTTTTTGCTTTTAACTTCCCAGAAAGCAATTATATTATTAATTTAATAATTAACTCTTCTCTTTTATTAAAAATAGGAGCCGCTCCTTTCCATTTTTGATTCCCAGGAGTAATAGAAGGACTAAATTGAATTAATAGATTTACTTTAATAACATGACAAAAAATTGCTCCCCTAATACTAATTTCTTATTGTTGAGAAAAAAACATTATTTTTATTATCATTATTATTTCAGTAATAGTAGGATCTTTAGGGGGATTAAATCAAACCTCTCTTCGAAAATTAATAGCATATTCATCAATTAATCATATCGGGTGAATATTAGGAGCATTAATTACAGGAGAAAATATATTTTTTTTATATTTTGCTTTATATTCATTTCTTTCCTTATCTATTATCTCATTATTTAATTTATTTAATATATTTCATTTAAATCAAATATTTTCACTTTCTAATTCTCCTCTTGTAAAATTTTGTCTAATAATTTCTTTATTATCCTTAGGAGGACTTCCCCCTTTTTTAGGATTTTTACCTAAATGAATTATTATCCAAAATTTAGTTGAAAGAAATCACATTTTTCTTATTTCAATAATAGTAATCATAACATTAATCACATTATATTTTTATTTACGAATCACCTATTCTTCATTTATAATAGCTAACGCTGAATTAAAATGAACTTTTAATTTAAATCAACGTAATTTGAATTATTTTACACTTATTTTATCAATTTTTTCAATTGCAGGTTTATTTTTGATTACTTTTATATTTAATATTTTTTAAGAAGGCTTTAAGTTAATTAAACTAATAGTCTTCAAAATTATAAATAAAGAGTTATCTTTAAGCCTTAGTATAAGAAATACTCCTTTAGAATTGCAGTCTAATATCATAAATTGACTATAAAGCTTAAATTGATAAAAGAGGTAAACCTCATAATTAAATTTACAGTTTAATGCCTAAATTTCAGCCATTTTATCTATTGCGAAAATGGCTTTTTTCCACAAATCATAAAGATATTGGAACTTTATATTTCATTTTTGGTGCTTGATCAGGAATAGTAGGAACATCTTTAAGATTATTAATTCGGGCAGAATTAGGTCAACCTGGAGCTTTAATTGGAGATGACCAAATTTTTAATGTTATTGTAACAGCTCATGCTTTTGTAATGATTTTTTTTATGGTTATGCCAATTTTAATTGGAGGATTTGGAAATTGATTAGTTCCTTTGATATTAGGAGCCCCAGATATAGCTTTTCCTCGAATAAATAATATGAGATTTTGACTTTTACCTCCTTCTTTAACTTTATTACTTACTAGCTCTTTAGTTGAAAATGGTGCTGGAACAGGATGAACAGTATACCCTCCATTATCATCAACTATTGCACATGCCGGAGCTTCAGTTGATTTAGCAATTTTTTCACTACATTTAGCTGGAATCTCTTCTATTCTAGGAGCTGTTAATTTTATTACTACAGTAATTAATATACGATCAACAGGAATAACACTTGATCGTATACCTTTATTTGTATGATCAGTAGCTATTACTGCTTTATTATTACTTTTATCTTTACCAGTTTTAGCTGGAGCTATTACAATACTTCTTACAGATCGAAACCTTAATACTTCATTTTTTGATCCTGCTGGAGGAGGAGACCCAATCTTATACCAACATTTATTTTGATTTTTTGGTCACCCTGAAGTATACATTTTAATTTTACCTGGATTTGGAATAATTTCTCATATTATTTCTCAAGAATCCGGAAAAAAAGAAACTTTTGGAACTTTAGGAATAATTTATGCAATATTAGCAATTGGATTATTAGGTTTTGTTGTATGAGCTCATCATATATTTACAGTAGGAATAGACGTAGATACTCGAGCTTATTTTACATCAGCTACAATAATTATTGCCGTTCCTACTGGAATTAAAATTTTTAGATGATTAGCAACATTACACGGATCTCAATTTACTTATAGTCCTTCTCTATTATGAGCTCTTGGATTTGTATTTTTATTTACGGTAGGAGGATTAACTGGAGTAATTTTAGCTAATTCTTCATTAGACATTATTTTACATGATACTTATTATGTAGTAGCTCATTTTCATTATGTATTATCAATAGGAGCTGTATTTGCAATTATAGCAGGATTTATCCATTGATACCCCCTTTTTACTGGATTAGCTATAAATCCACAATGATTAAAAATTCAATTTTTAATTATATTTATTGGAGTAAATTTAACTTTTTTTCCCCAACATTTTTTAGGATTAGCAGGAATACCTCGTCGATATTCAGACTACCCAGATGCTTATACAACATGAAATATTGTATCATCAATTGGTAGAATTATTTCTTTTATTGGAGTTTTAATATTTTTATTTATTATTTGAGAGAGTATAATTACTTATCGGTCAATTCTTTACCCTATTAATTTATCAACTTCTATTGAATGATATCAAAATATACCTCCTGCTGAACATAGTTATTCTGAATTGCCAATACTATCTAACTTCTAATATGGCAGATTAGTGCAATAGATTTAAGCTCTATATATAAAGATTTTTCTTTTATTAGAAAACTAATGTCTACATGAAGAAATTTAGGTTTACAAAATAGAGCTTCTCCTTTAATAGAACAATTAACATTTTTTCACGATCATACAATATTAATTGTTATTATAATTACAGTTTTAGTAGGCTATATAATAAGATCATTATTTTTTAATACATATACAAATCGATATTTATTAGAAAGTCAAGGAATTGAAGTTATTTGAACAATTCTTCCCGCTATCACATTAATTTTTATTGCTTTACCTTCATTACGATTATTATATTTATTAGACGAAGTAAGAGATCCAGCTATTACTTTAAAAACTATTGGTCATCAATGATATTGAAGATATGAATATTCTGATTTTATTTCATTAGAATTTGATTCATATATAATCCCATCAAATGAATTAGAAATTGATGGATTTCGATTATTAGATGTAGATAACCGAGCTGTTTTACCAATAAATACCCAAATTCGAATATTAGTATCAGCAGCAGATGTACTTCATTCATGAACTATCCCTTCTTTAGGAGTAAAAGTTGATGCTACTCCTGGACGATTAAATCAAACAAGTTTTTTAATTAATCGACCAGGATTATTTTTTGGTCAATGTTCTGAAATTTGTGGAGCTAATCATAGATTTATACCTATTGTTATCGAAAGAGTAACAACAAATACATTTATTAAATGAATTTCAGCAATAAGTGCTGCTTCATTAGATGACTGAAAGCAAGTATTGGTCTCTTAAACCACATAATAGTAGTCTAGCATCTACTTCTAATGAAAGAATTAGTTAAATTAACATTAGTATGTCAAGCTAAAATTATTAGTCATAACCTAATATTCTTTAATTCCACAAATAGCCCCTATTAATTGATTAAGTTTATTTATTATATTTTCTTTAATTTTATTATTATTTAATATAATAAATTATTATTCTTATTCTCCTAAATCAAATAATATTAAAGAAATTAATAAAATTTCTTCTTTTTCCTTAAATTGAAAATGATAACTAACTTATTTTCTGTTTTTGATCCATCTACAAATATTTTAAATTTATCTCTTAATTGAATAAGAACTTTTTTAGGATTATTAATAATCCCTTCATTATACTGATTAATTCCATCTCGTTATAATTTAATTTGAAATAATATTATAATTACTCTTCATAATGAATTTAAAACTTTACTTGGACCTACAGGACATGTTGGGAGATCTTTTATATTTATTTCTTTATTTTCTATTATTTTATTTAATAACTTCTTAGGTTTATTTCCATATATTTTTACAAGCTCAAGTCATTTAACTTTAACATTATCATTAGCCCTTCCTTTATGATTAAGTTTTATAATTTATGGATGAATTAATCACACTCAACATATATTTGCTCATTTAGTTCCTCAAGGAACTCCCGCTATTTTAATACCTTTTATAGTTTGTATTGAAACAATTAGAAATATTATTCGACCTGGAACTTTAGCTGTTCGATTAGCAGCTAATATAATTGCTGGACATTTATTATTAACTTTATTAGGAAATACAGGACCTTCATTATCTTACTCAATCTTATTATTATTAATTATTGCTCAAATTGCCTTATTAGTTCTTGAGTGTGCTGTTGCAATTATTCAATCTTATGTATTCGCAGTATTAAGAACTTTATATTCTAGAGAAGTTAACTAATGTCTACCCATGCAAATCACCCTTTTCACTTAGTTGATTATAGTCCTTGACCTTTAACAGGAGCTTTAGGAGCAATAATTACAGTTTCAGGTATAATTAAATGATTTCATCAATTTAATCCAGATTTATTATTTTTAGGATTAATTATTACTTTATTAACAATATATCAATGATGACGAGATATCTCTCGAGAAGGAACTTTTCAAGGATTACATACATTAGTAGTAACTTTAGGGCTACGATGAGGAATAATTTTATTTATTGTTTCAGAAGTATTCTTTTTTATTTCATTTTTTTGAGCTTTTTTTCATAGAAGTTTATCCCCAGCAATTGAATTAGGAGCAATTTGACCTCCTATTGGAATTTATGCTTTTAACCCATTTCAAATTCCTTTATTAAATACAGCTATTTTATTATCTTCTGGAATAACAGTAACCTGAGCTCATCATGGATTAATGGAAGGAAATCATTCACAAGCCTTTCAAGGCTTATTATTAACTGTCATTTTAGGGATTTATTTTTCTATTTTACAAGGATATGAATATATGGAAGCATCTTTTACAATTTCAGATTCAGTTTATGGGTCAACTTTTTTTATAGCAACAGGATTTCATGGATTACATGTAATTATTGGAACAACTTTTTTACTAGTTTGTTTAATTCGACATATATATTATCATTTTTCTAATAGTCATCATTTTGGTTTTGAAGCTGCAGCTTGATATTGACATTTTGTTGATGTTGTTTGATTATTTTTATATATCTCTATTTATTGATGAGGTAGATACTTATATAGTATAAAAGTATATATGACTTCCAATCATAAGGACTAAATTAAATTTAGTATAAGTAATCATTATTATTTTTTTTATAACAATTGTATTAATTTCTTTATCTTTAATTGTAATAATTTTAGCTTCAATTTTATCTAAAAAAACAATTATTGACCGAGAAAAAAGATCCCCTTTTGAATGTGGATTTGACCCTAAAAGATCAGCTCGTTTACCTTTTTCTTTACGATTTTTTTTAATTGCTGTTATTTTTCTTATTTTTGATGTAGAAATTGCTCTTTTATTACCAATAATTATAATTTTTTCTTTTTCAAATATTATTATATGAAGTTTAGTGGGATTATTTTTTTTAATTATTTTATTAGTTGGACTATATCATGAATGAAATCAAGGTGCATTAGAATGAGCTAATTAATAGGACCGTAGTTAAATATAACATTTGATTTGCATTCAAAAGGTATTGATTAGATCAATCTGTCTTAATATGAATATGAAGCGATATATTGCAATTAGTTTCGACCTAATTTTAGATAATTATTATCCTTATTCTTTAATTGAAGCCAAAAAAGAGGCATATTACTGTTAATAATAAGATTGAATATTTTATTCCAATTAAGGAAATATGAAGTTCAAGAAGAAGCTGCTAACTTCTTTCTTTAGTGGTTTAATTCCATTAATGTTTCTATTTATATAGTTTAATTAAAACCTTACATTTTCACTGTAAAAATAAGATTTATATCTTTATAGATATTCAAAGATTAAAAAAATCTCATTAACATCTTCAGTGTCACGCTCTATATAAGCTATTTGAATAAATATATAATAATATTAAAATAATAATTCAAAATACAAATCTAGCTAAATAAATTTTTAAATTATTATTTTGTAAAAATTGTCTAAAAATTGAATTTAATTTTAAATTTAAATAAATTTTTTGTCCTCCAAAATATTCTCTTCAACCCTGATCTCCTCTTTTAATAATTAATTGCCCTAATTTTAAAGGGTGATAATTAATTATAATAGTAGAAATAATAGGTATGTTTCATATTGACCCTATAAAAACTCTAATTATATATAAATTTAAAGATTTTATTGTTCATATTAAAGAAAATTTAGAAATTTCATAACCAAATCACCCCCCTAAAACTCTTACAAATAAAGCTATTAACTTTAAATAAATTGGCAAACAAATTATTCTTGGATTGGGAAAAATTAATCATCTTAAAATTCTTCCTCCTAAAATAGCTATAATTAATAACCCAAGTATTCCTCGAAGTATAACTCATCCTTCATCATTTAAGGGATGTAGTCTTCTTCTATTAAAATCTCCTCTTATTGAATAATAAACTAAACGTAAAGAATAACAAACAGTTAAACCAGTTCTAAAAAAATATAAAAAAAAACTAAATATATTTAAATTAGATAAACAAACAATTTCTAAAATTAAATCTTTTGAATAAAATCCAGCTAAAAAAGGTATTCCACATAAAGCTAAATTTGCAATATTAAAACAACTTGAAGTTAAAGGTATTTGATTAACTAATCTTCCTATATTTCGAATATCTTGAGAATCCTTTATATTATGAATAACAGCCCCAGCACATATAAATAATAAAGCTTTAAAAAGAGCATGTGTTAATAAATGAAAAAAAGCTAATTTTGCAAATCCTATAGATAAAATTCTTATTATTAATCCTAATTGACTTAAAGTTGATAAAGCAATAATTTTTTTTAAGTCAAATTCAAAATTTGCCCCTAACCCAGCTATAAATATAGTTAATCCAGAAATTAATAGTAAAAACTTTCCTAAAAAAGTATCTATTAATAAAACATTAAAACGAATTAATAAATAAACCCCTGCAGTTACTAAAGTAGAAGAATGTACTAAAGCTGAAACAGGAGTAGGAGCAGCTATTGCTGCAGGTAACCAAGAAGAAAAGGGAATTTGTGCTCTTTTAGTTATCGCAGCTACTATTACTAATAACCCAATCAATATTATTTCAAAATTTCTTTTTATACATTCTAAATAAAAAATATAATTTCAACTTCCAAAATTTAATATTCAAGCAATTGCTAATAAAAGTATAACATCTCCAATACGATTAGATAAAGCTGTTAATATCCCTGCATTATAAGACTTAACATTTTGATAATAAATAACTAAACAGTAAGAAACTAAACCTAACCCATCTCATCCTAATAAAATACTAATTAAATTTGGACTAATAATTAATAATATTATTGATAAAACAAATATTAACACTAATATAATAAAACGATTAATATTAATATCTTCTCTTATATATTCCTTTCTATAAAAAATAACTAAAGAAGAAATAAATAAGACAAATCTTATAAATAATAAAGATATTCAATCAAATAAAATAGTTATAACAATAGAAGACGAATTTAAACTTAATAATTCTCATTCAATAAAATAAACTAAATTATTTAATAAAAAATAAATACCTCTAAAAAAACAAATAAAACTAATAAAAAATAAAATAATAAATCTAATTAAACAAATAGATAAAATTTTTATCACGACCTAAAATGATACCTCATATTTTTGATGTCACAAATCAACGTTTTATTTTAAACTATTTAAGTATAATCAAAGTATACAAGATTCTCTTTTTAAAATTAATAAATTTAAAGGAAATCAATGAAGAAACAATAATAAATATTCACGAGTATACCCCATTGAACAAGAATATAAACCAGAATAAAACTTTCCGTGTTGTCTATAAGAAAATAAATACAATGTATAAGCAGCTCTAAAAAAAGATAATAATATTAAAGAAATTATAGAAACTCAAGACCAAGAAATAATTCTATTTAATAAACTAATTTCACCTAATAAATTTAAAGAAGGAGGAGCCGCTATATTAGAAGAACTCAATAAAAACCATCATAAAGTTATTCTTGGTATAAAATTTATTAAACCTTTATTAATTAATAAACTTCGTCTTCCTAAACGTTCATATGAAATATTAGCTAAACAAAAAAGTCCAGAAGAACATAATCCATGAGCAATTATTAAAGTATAAGAACCACAAAACCCTCAATAATTTATTGTTATTAACCCCCCTAAAACAATTCCTATATGGGCAACTGAAGAATAAGCAATTAATGATTTTAAATCAGTTTGACGTAAACAAATTAATCTTACTAATACCCCTCCTAATAATCTTACACTAATTCAAATAAAATTAAATTTTAACCCTAATAAAGATAAACAACTAAAAACACGTAATAATCCATAACCTCCTAACTTTAATAATACTCCTGCTAAAATTATTGAGCCTGCAACAGGAGCTTCTACATGAGCTTTAGGTAATCATAAATGAACTAAAAATATAGGTATTTTAACTAAAAAAGCTATAATTATACATAAATATATTAAATAATTTATATAATTTAAATTATTTAATATAAATGTATTTAAAATACCTCTTTTTTCATAAATAAAAAAAATTCCTAATAATAAAGGCAAAGAAGCTAATAAAGTATAAAAAAGTAAATAAACTCCTGCTTGTAACCGCTCAGGTTGATACCCCCACCCAATAATTAAAAATAAAGTTGGAATTAATCTACCTTCAAAAAATAAATAAAATATAAATAAATTAAAACTTCTAAAAGTACAATATAATAAAATCAATAATATTAAAATTATTAAACTAAAATAATTTTTATAAAAATTATTTTTATTAATAGATTCACTAGCTGTAAATATTAAAGTACAAATTCAAAATCTTAACAAAATTAAACCATATGATATTATATCACAACCTATAAAATATCTTAAATTTCCTCAATAAGATAAATAAAATCCAAATCTTATAAAAATAAAAGTAATAATAAATAAAAAATTTTGAACCATTCAATATCTATTTTTTAAAAAACATATAGGGATTATAAAAATTAAAGCTATAAAAAATTTTAACATTGTAAAATTCTAAATGATTGAAAAAAATCATTACCGTGCGTTCGAATTATAGACACTAAGATAGATAAACCTAAAGCCCCTTCACAAACACTAAATACCAAAAATATTATTGAAAAATAAGTTTCATAATCATAAAAATTTAAATATATAAATATAATAAAAAATAATCTCAATACAATAAATTCTAAACTTAACAAAGTAACTAATAAATGCTTTCGTTTTGAAGAAAAAACAATAATTCCTCTTATAAATCTAAAAATAGATATTAAAGTATATATTATCATTAGTTTTAATAGTTTATATAAAACATCGGTCTTGTAAACCGAAAAAAAAAATCTTTTTTTAAAACTTCAGAGAAAAAGAGACTTCTTTATCATTAATCCCCAAAACTAATATTTTATTTAAACTATTCTCTGATATTTTTCAATTTTTATTTCTTATTTTAAGTATTATTTTTAGATTTATTTTTACACAAATAAGTCATCCTTTGGCTATGGGATTAATTTTATTAACTCAAACTCTACTAATTTGTATAATCTCAGGATTATTAACAAAAACATTTTGATTTTCATACATTTTATTTTTAGTATTTTTAGGGGGAATATTAATTTTATTTATCTATATAACAAGATTAGCTTCAAATGAAATATTTACCTTTTCTTTTAAATTAACTTTTATAATAATTTTTATAATTATAATTCTTATTACAATATTTTTTATTATTGACCAAAATTTATGACTTTTTAATTTTATAAATTTCGATATAGAAATTATAAATAAAATATCTTTTTTAAATATAAATGAAAATTCTTTAAATTTAACAAAACTATATAACTTTCCAACAAGATTTATTACTATTATATTAATCAATTACTTATTTTTAACTTTAATTGTAATTGTTAAAATTACAAACATTTTTTATGGTCCCCTTCGACAAAAAAACTAATGAATAAACCCATTCGATCTCATCATCCTTTATTTAAAATTGCTAATAATGCTTTAGTAGATTTACCTGCCCCTTCAAATATTTCAACTTGATGAAATTTTGGATCTTTATTAGGATTATGTTTAATTATTCAAATTGCTACAGGATTATTTTTAGCAATACATTATACAGCCCATATTGATTTAGCATTTGACAGAATCACACATATTTGTCGAGATGTTAATTATGGTTGATTACTACGAACTTTACATGCAAATGGAGCTTCTTTTTTTTTTATTTGTTTATATTTACATGTAGGTCGAGGGATATATTATAATTCATTTTTATTTACCCCTACCTGAATAGTAGGTGTAATTTTATTATTTTTAGTTATAGGAACTGCTTTTATAGGGTATGTATTACCCTGAGGTCAAATATCTTTTTGAGGAGCTACAGTTATTACTAATTTATTATCAGCAATCCCATATTTAGGAACAGAATTAGTACAATGATTATGAGGAGGATTTGCAGTAGATAATGCAACATTAACTCGATTTTTTACTTTTCATTTTTTATTACCTTTTATTGTAGCAGCTATAACAATAATTCATTTATTATTTTTACATCAAACAGGATCAAATAATCCATTAGGCTTAAATAGAAACTTAGATAAAATTCCTTTTCATCCTTATTATACTTTCAAAGATTTAACAGGATTTTTTATTTTAATTATAATTTTAACAGTTTTAACCCTTTTAAATCCATATTTATTAGGAGATCCAGATAACTTTACTCCTGCAAATCCTCTTGTTACTCCTGTACACATTCAACCTGAATGATATTTTTTATTTGCTTATGCAATTTTACGTTCAATTCCTAATAAATTTGGAGGAGTTATTGCTTTAGCCTTATCAATTGCTATTTTAATAATTCTTCCTTTTACTCATTTAAGAAAATTTCAAGGAATTCAATTTTATCCTTTAAATCAAATTTTATTTTGATCAATATTAATTATTGTAATTTTATTAACTTGAATTGGAGCCCGCCCTGTAGAAGAACCTTATGTAATTACAGGACAAATTTTAACAATTTTATATTTTTCATATTATTTAATTAATCCTATTATAAGAAAATTTTGAGATAATTTATTAAATTAGTTAATGAGCTTGAATAAGCATATGTTTTGAAAACATAAAATAGAAATTTAATTTTCTATTAACTTTACTAAAAATATTTCATTAACATAAATAAATTAATAAAATTTTTAAACCTAAAAAAAAAATTAAATAATTTAAAGCCAAAGGTAAAAATCTTTTTCAAGCTAAATATATTAATTTATCATATCGAAACCGAGGTAATGTCCCCCGAACTCAAATAAATAAAAAAGATAAAAAAGTTAATTTAATAAAAAATATAAAAGATATTAAATCACATCCTAAAAAAATTACACTAAATAATATTCTTATAAATAAAATACTAGCATATTCTGCTAAAAAAATTAAAGCAAATCCTCCTCTTCTATATTCTACATTAAATCCAGAAACCAATTCAGATTCTCCTTCAGCAAAATCAAAGGGTGTTCGATTAGTTTCAGCTAAACAAGAAGCAAATCAAGATAAAGATAAAGGAAAAGTAATAATAATTAATCAAATATAATTTTGATAATAATAAAAAGATATTAAATTATAATTTCCAATTAAAAATACAAAAGATAATAAAATTAAAGCTAAACTAACCTCATAAGAAATAGTTTGAGCCACAGCTCGTAACCCTCCTAATAATGCATAATTAGAATTAGAAGATCAACCAGCAATTATAACTGTATAAACTCCTAAACTTGTACAGCATAAAAAAAATATTAAACCTAAATTAAAGGTATATAAATTTGTAAAATAAGGTATTACTAACCAAACTGTCAAAGATAAAAATAAACTAAAAATTGGAGAAAAATAGTATCTTACATAATTAGACAAAATAGGATAAGTTTGTTCTTTTGTAAATAATTTAATTGCATCACAAAAAGGCTGAGGAATTCCTATAAATCCTACTTTATTAGGTCCTTTTCGAATTTGAATATAACCTAAAACTTTTCGTTCTAATAAAGTTAAAAAAGCAACTCCTACTAACACACAAATAATTAATAATAAACTGCCAATTAAAGGTATAATAAAATCAATTATCATCAAGTATTACCTGTAATAAAAATTACATAAATGAATTCTAAATTCATAGCACTAATCTGCCAAAGTAATAAAAATTAATAATAATCATATTAAAAGAAATTATTCTTAATATTTGGTCCTTTCGTACTAAAATATTTATTTATTATTAAGGATAGAAACCGACCTGGCTTACGCCGGTCTGAACTCAGATCATGTAAGGATTCAAAGGTCGAACAGACCTAAACTTTGAACTTCTACACCCAAAAATAACCCTTAATCCAACATCGAGGTCACAATCTTTTTTGTCGATATGAACTCTTAAAAAAAATTACGCTGTTATCCCTAAGGTAACTTAGTCTTATAATCAGTAAAACTGGATCAATAATTCAATAATTTTTGTAATAAAATAGAAAGAGTTTAATAAATTTTCCTGTCACCCCAACAAAATATTTATTTTAATAAAATTTAAAGATAACTATAAATAAATTATAATATAAATATAAAGCTCTATAGGGTCTTCTCGTCCTTTAATTATATTTAAGCCTTTTAACTCAAAAGTTAAATTATAATTTCATTTAAATTGAGACAGTCAACACCTCGTTCAATCATTCATTCTAGCCTTCAATTAAAAGACTAATTATTATGCTACCTTTGCACGGTCAAAATACCGCGGCCCTTTAAAATATCAGTGGGCAGATTAGACTTTAAATTATTTTCTAAAAGACATGTTTTTGTTAAACAGGCGAGTGTTTATTTGCCGAGTTCCTTAATTTAACCTAATAAATTAATTAAAACCTAACAATTTATTTATACTAATTTTATCATTATTATTATTTTAATATTATTATAAAATATATTTTAATAAAATATCTAAATTAATAAAAATTATTTTTCAATTTAAAATAAATTATAACATTTTTTAAATTAATGACTATTTCTAAGCCTATAAATTTTAAATTACAATAATAATTATAGAGAATATTTTAAAGCTTATCCCTTAAAATATTAATAATAAAAACTATTTATCTAAATAAATAAATAAATATTTTTTATCATCTAAATTAAATTTATTTCTCAAAAAACCAGATATAATTAAGAACGAATAACGTTTCATTACAAATAATATATTTTTAATTACTATAAAACGTAAACTAAAATATATTATTAGATCTCTTAAAATCGGGAAATATATAATTTTTATATTTTAATTAATAAACCCTGATACACAAGGTACAATATTTTAAAATTTACTTTTAAATTAATATATTTTCAAATATTTCAATTTTCTTTTACAATACTAATTAACTATCACTTAAATTATTTTTTTTATATCCAATACTAAAATTTTTATTTATAAAATTGATTTTATTAAATAATTTTTTTTTTAATCAAATAAAATTAATAATTTATTTTTATCAAATTAAATCGAATTGCACGATAACTTTTCAATGTAAATGAAATGCTTAACTTTTCAAGCTCTAATTTGTCTTTCTAGATACACCTTCCGGTACATCTACTATGTTACGACTTATCTCATTTAAATTAACGAGAGCGACGGGCGATGTGTGCATGTTTTAGAGCTAAAATCAATAAATTTTAATTTATTTATTTACTATCAAATCCACTTTCATATAAAAATTTCATTTTATAATTCATATAAATTTTATTATTGTAACCCATTTCCACTTAATTATAAACTGCACCTTGATCTGACATCAAATATATTTTTATATCAAGAAAATTTTTCCCCTATTAGGACATTCTGATGACGACGATATACATACTGATTACTAAATTAAGTAAGGTAAAACGTGGATTATCGATTACGGAACAGGTTCCTCTGAATAGACTAAAACACCGCCAAATTCTTTAAGTTTCAAGATCATATCTATTACTACTTTAATAATATAATTTACATCTAAAATAATAGGGTATCTAATCCTAGTTTAATATTTAAATTTCATAGCTTCATATTATTACTTAAAAATTTCAATAAATTAAAATTTCACCTAATAATTTATTATTTAAATTTATTCTAAAAAAATTAACTATTTACTAAAATAATTTATTTGCATTTTTCGTATAACCGCGGTAGCTGGCACGATATTAACCAATACTTTAAAATATTACTAACTCTAAATTTATTTAAAAAAAAATTAAAATTAAATACTGTGAATAAAAAAAAATAATTTATCTTTAAGAATTAATTATTAATACTTACAATAATTTACATGTAAAATATATTTATAATAAATTTTTCAGCTAGAATAAAACTTTTATACTTAATAAAAGATTTACTATCTTATATTAATAAAAGTATATAAATTTCAGTTAGTGAATTTATTAGTATAAAATAAAAACGTTTCCTCCCTTACGTATATAAAAAATAGCAGTGCTTTTAACACAAGAAACTAAAAATTTTAATTAATAATTTATTGTACTCAATAAATTTTCCCTATTAATTAATTTTTAGTTTAA